CGTGTAATAGAATAGAGTACTATATATTTACCGGGAACCCCATGCACAAATAGATGTACGATACAAAATGAATTTCACATAATTGCTTTGATAGAATACTTTGAACTTTTATTTTAATATATGCGTCCCGTTTCGTTTTTAATCCAAAGAAAGAGGATATATATTAATAAAATAAAGATCAAAGAAAGATCCAACCTCTCCTTAGAGAGAGGGGATGAATAATTTTTTTTTTATTTAAGGGTACTGTTGAAAAAAGAACAAACTCTAAAATAGTGTGATGGAATATTCGATTTTTTTTATACCTTAAGACTCAGTTTCTTTTTATCATACTTATTTCTTTTTGTTTTCCACAAAAATTAAATCATTAAAAAAGAGTACTTAACTCCTTCTTTTCTATTTTACTTCTATTCTTTGTTTGGGTTTGTAACCAATGGAAACGTAAGAGCGGTCAAATGATACGTCATCAGATGATTGTACAAGGAAGGCGGTAGGTTATAGAAAAAACAAGAATGAAGAATGAAAAAGAAGGATAAATTAAAATAAAAAAGAAAAGTAAAGGGGTTGGATCAGGAATCCAATTTTGGATTCGGTATGGATAAAAGATCTTCCTATGTTATACTATTCAATTCTCGACGATGAATTGATTTGATAGCTCAGATATTGTTATTCATGATATTGATCCGATTCAATATCATCAAGGTGTAATTCATCCCATTGAATTTACAGGCGAAAGATTTATCATCTCTATGGGATTAAATCCCGAGTTATTGCCAAATAAAAAAAAAACAATGAGATTATGGAAGTAAATATTCTCGCATTTATTGCTACTGCACTCTTCATTCTAGTTCCTACTGCTTTTTTACTTATAATATACGTAAAAACAGTCAGTCAAAGTGATTAATTTGAATCAAACTTGACTTCTTTTTTTAGTCAATGATTGAAGAAATAGAAGAAATCAAAAGGATTTTCATCTCACGTCTTAAATGAAATGAGCGGACTCGAATTAGCGGTATAGTATTCTATGAGATCCGATAGTATGGTAGAAAGATTCATATATTTCTTTCTACCATACTAGCTATTATTCTTATTGTAATTTATTGCAATGTAACAAGTTGTACTGTATAAAAATATATATAATATAGGCTTAATATAGATTAATCTACAATATGTATCTTTTTGATATATGTATTGATATATGTAATGTACATAGCATCCCAATTCGATTTCTTTGCTTCATCTATTTAATTTGTCTTGATTCCAATCAATCTAAAACAATCGAAAGGCAATTCTTAATAGTACGCTTCGAATTCCCAGATTTCTAATTATTTTCAATACGAATCCCTGTATCCATCGAAAGAATCAAATCCATGGGCGAAGGGAGTACGGCATACAGTATATTAAAAAATGAAAATCGATTAATTTTCTTTTAGCATTCCGAAGAAGTAATTGATTGAGCAGTTAACAGATGATCCAAGAAGTTCTCTGGAAATTTCTTCAGATTTCAAAAAGGAATAATAAAACCCACCATTTTATTTAAACTCTTAAACCATGAAATGAGTCAATAAAGCCTAAGTATAGCATAAATAAGATTTCTAAACTAAAAAAACAAGTGGTAAAGTAAGTGCGCAATATGTGACTTGCCAAGGGAAGATCTTATTATCCGTAGTCTCTCCTTGGACAACCACTATGTATATGTTGTTTCCCATAGAAGGTACGTATCCACTTAATATAATAACAGAACGTTTTTCTCTTATCTTAATAAAAAGATAAAAAGGGAAAGAAAAACAAATAAAAATCAAATAAAAAGGAAAAAGGCTTTGCAAAACGATCTATAAAACAATCGATACAGTTTGATTCCTCGCCTCAATTAGTAGTACCTCTAGAGTCCACTTCTTCCCCATACTACGAGTGAAAGAGAAAATGTAAAGACTACCATTAAAGCAGCCCAAGCAAGACTTACTATATCCATGTAAATTATGTCCCCTATCTCTATGAAGGAATTATTCCATTATTGTTCACTAATAATAGTGGAATCACTGGCGTAGAGTCAAAAAGGGATTCGGACCCAACACCATTGATCAAAGGCTCTAATAAATCTGCTTATAACAAATTCTTCAAATTCTTATAGGATATTATTTTTCTAGTAGAATCGGAAAACGTTAAGCACAAGCAAAATACGCAGTGACTCATTTAGAAGTATCAGGAAAATCTTCCTAAGATGTAGGAATAATAAGACCTATTCTATCTTTTCTTGTCTTTATCTTTCGAAAAGGTATAAAAATATGAAAAATAGAATGTCAAGATAGATCGTTATCTATCCCATACTTTTATTTCCCATTTGATCTAATTCTTACTGTCTAAGGATTGTCTCTGTGAAACAATCGGAGGACCACCTATTCCATTCTTGACTAGGGTTTATTGAAAAGAAAGAATTTCTTTTTTCATTTCCATTTTAGAAAGCCAATTTTCCATCGAATTGTTATTGGATACCGAGGACTTAGAGACTCTCCTGAGTCTGTATAGAAAGTATCTTCAGCCCTTTCCACAACCACTAATTCGATTTTCCGTCGGGCTATCCAATCTAATTCAGGACCCGGTAATTAAACACTACATTAGTAGTGGAAGGGAATCAATAAATCTTTATATGAGAGACCTTCCACCACTATAATCTGTCCTTGAATCCTAGAGGCAAGGATTTAGAGCACTTTAGCTTTCGAGAGTCAAACTTCCAGATGTTTAGAACCAAGCAAGCAAGTCTCAAGAGTCCTTTTACTTTGTTTGCTTCTGCTGGGGAAAAACTCAGCGAGTTCTATTAGCAAAACGAAATAAGAGATTTCGAGTTTTTTCTTGATCAGGCGACACCCGGATTTGAACTGGGGAAAAAGGATTTGCAGTCCCCCGCCTTACCGCTCGGCCATGCCGCCAAAATGTATGATCTCCTACAAAATAGATGAAAAAAAAAGTCTCCCTTTGTTTGCGTCGGGTGGGGAATTCCTAAACTTCTTTTTTTATTGGACTTGCATCTTGAATCCCGTTTTCTTAAATTTAACCCTTGCCCGAAAAGAAAAAAATCCTTCGTTTTTTGGATTGGATCCATCCCTTCGGTTGTATGTATAGTATCTCAAAACCTAAATATTTACAAATTTTCCCTCTCTTTTTTATATTGATATTGAAAAATTGAAAAACCAAATGTGGTTTTTCAGTCACAAAAGCCAAAATTTAGGACAAATTGGAACCATTAACTATTAAATGTGACTGTAAATTCATGAACGATTCTTGGATTTGAATCCAAAATTGTCTTTTCTTAATCCTAATGATATAAGACAATCCAAATTGATATATAACTAATCAGTATTGATTCTTTTCCATAAAAAAAATCCTTCCCAATTTCTATTATAACATCAAATAGAAGTATATGTAAACCCCAGAACATAAATTGTTATACAAATATTTAATTGGATATCCTATCTATATATGATGCCTATAGAGAATTATCAGTAAATTGTAGTGCTTCAATTTTTCATTCAATAGATGGAATAGAAAATGGAAATTTTGATATAGCATAGCACGCGCTGTCCCGAATAGAACTTCAATAAAGGAGGAAACATAGATAGCTATCTACACATGGTTAATAAATACAAACTTTATTACTCTATTACGCCCTTCGATCGTATTCTACTAAAAAAAGGTAAAAGTATCTCTCTTTTATGCGAATCATTTGTTGAACAATAGAATCCATGAAAAAGTTAAGTGCTCAAAAAAGATCAACTCTATATTTTTGATGATTATAATGTCTTTATATCATCGAACAGATTAAATACCGAATCCATTTATTTTTCTGGTACCCAATCGGATTAGAATATGTAATATCATAATAATGGTAGAAATGGAATAACTTTTTTTTTGATATTCTATCCAAAACTCCATAAGTCTAAGTGACATTTATTAATTCCTTTCGATTTTGTATCTGTTACAAATTCCAATTTGAATATAAAATTGTCTTTATTCCTCCGTTCATATGCATTTCATACATTCCATATATGGGGTGGGTCAAATTTCATGTGATTCAGTAAACAAAATCGAAATTCCATCATTGCTAAATCAATCCATATGATTTGATGAAGAATGGGTCAATAATGGAATTTTTTTGAGAAAAGGGAAATTCAAAATGCTCGGGGATGGAAATGAGGGAATGTCTACAGTACCTGGTTTTAATCAGATACAATTTGAAGGATTTTTTAGATTCATTGATCAGGGCTTAACAGAAGAACTTTATAAGTTTCCAAAAATTGAAGATACAGATCAAGAAATTGAATTTCAATTATTTGTGGAAACATATCAATTGGTAGAACCTTTGATAAAAGAAAGAGATGCTGTATATGAATCACTCACATATTCTTCTGAATTATATGTATCCGCGGGATTAATTTGGAAAACCAGTAGGGATATGCAAGAACAAACTCTTTTTATTGGAAACATTCCTTTAATGAATTCCCTGGGAACTTCTATAGTAAATGGAATATACAGAATTGTGATCAATCAAATATTGCAAAGTCCCGGTATCTATTACCGGTCAGAATTGGACCATAACGGAATTTCGGTCTATACCGGGACCATAATATCAGATTGGGGAGGAAGATTAGAATTAGAGATTGATCGAAAAGCAAGGATATGGGCTCGTGTGAGTAGGAAACAGAAAATATCTATTCTAGTTCTATCATCAGCTATGGGTTTGAATCTAAGAGAAATTTTAGAGAATGTTTGCTATCCTGAAATTTTCTTGTCTTTCCTGAATGATAAAGAGAAAAAAAAAATTGGGTCAAAAGAAAATGCCATTTTGGAGTTTTATCAACAATTTGCTTGTGTAGGCGGAGATCCGGTATTTTCTGAATCCTTATGTAAGGAATTACAAAAGAAATTCTTTCAACAAAGATGTGAATTAGGAAGGATTGGTCGACGAAATATGAATCGGAGACTAAATCTTGATATACCTCAGAACA